AAATCGACGCGCCACAAGTTCCATATAGATTACTTCTCAATACAATTTCTTTCAAATTCATTAGAATTTCGTGGACCGATTCTTGAATACCCGTTATAGTCGAATATTCATGCGGGACATTCTCAGATTTTACGCGTGTGATACATGTTCCTTCTATTTCTCCAAGCAAAACTCTTCTCATTGCAATGCCTATTGTGTCGGCCTGTCCTTTCATAAGTGGAGACAGAATAAAGCGCCCGTAATAAAGACGTTTACTGTCTGTTCTGGATTCAACACACTTCCACTGCAGCGTCCGAGTAGATACTGTTACTTTCTCTCGAACCATAGTAATAATATTTTATTTGATTGAATTATTTATTTCTCTTGTTTCTCTTGAAATTTCTTCACTCTTCATTTCTACACACGTCTTTTTTTGGGGGGTCTACAGCCATTATGTGGCATGGGGGTTACATCCCGCACAAAAGTTAATAGTATACCACTTCTACGAATAGCTCGTAATGCGGCGTCTCTTCCGAGACCGGGACCTTTTATCATGACTTCGGCTCGTTGCATACCTTGATCTACTACTGTACGAATAGCATTTGCCGCTGCAGTTTGAGCGGCAAAGGGCGTCCCCCTTCTCGTACCCTTGAATCCACAAGTACCGGACGAGGACCAGGAAACGACCCGACCCCGTACATCTGTAACGGTGACAATAGTATTATTGAAACTTGCTTGAACATGAATAACTCCCTTTGGTATTCTACGTGCACTTTTACGTGAACCAATACGTACATTTTTACGTGAACCAATTCTCGGTATAGCTTTTGCCATATTGTAGCATCTCATAAATATGAGTCAGAAATATATGGAATATATCCATTTGATGTCAAAACAGATTCTTTATTTGTACGTTTATTCCTTTGGTGAGTCTGATTATCCTTGTCTTTGTTTATGTCTCGGGTTAGAGCAAATTACTCTAATGCGCCCCCGTCTGCGGATTAGTCGACATTTTTCACAAATTTTACGGACGGAAGCTCTTATTTTCATATTTTTCATTCCTTATCTTAATTCTGAATCTACTTCTTGGTAGAAAATAAGTTTCTTGCAATTTTTCATCTCGAATCGTATTGAATAAAAACCACCTAATCTTTCGAATCCTTGTTTCGGAGTCGATAAATTATACGTCCTCTAGTTGAATCATAACGACTTACTTCAATTTTGACTTTATCTCCTGGCAGTATCCGTATAAAACTACGTCGGATCTTTCCTGAAACATAACCTATAATCAGATCTTCATTATCTAACCGAACCCGGAACATGCCATTGGGAAGCGATTCGGTAATTAAACCCTCATGAATCCATTTTTGTTCTTTCATTTCAGGTAAAGCCCCCTTGAAGTATCAACTAATGTAGGAGAAACGATATTAGACAACTCACCCCTTTCTTTTTTTTTTTTTTACAAATAGGACGAGGTTTCGGATCCCATTTGGATATTAAAAGGATTACCATATATAACATAAAATTTCTCCGCCGATTCTTTCTAGTCGAGCCTCCCGGTCTGTCATTATACCTAGAGAAGTAGAAAGAATTACAATCCCCATTCCACCTAAAATTCTAGGAATTCGTTGAGAGTTAGAATAGATTCGTAGACCGGGTCGGCTGATCCGTTTTAAATTTAAAAAATTTCTACAGGTATGGGGTCTTTTCCTATTCCTTCTATTATGTCGCAGGGTTAAAACCAAAAAATTTTTGTTTTTTTCTCGATGTTTTCTGACGTTTTCGAGAAAACCTTCTCGGAAAAGTATTTTAACAATATTTTCGGTAATATTAGTAGATGCTATGCGAACAACTCTTTTTCTATCCATATCCGCATTTCGTATAGAGGTTATTATCTCAGCAATAGTGTCTCTACCCATGATGAAGTAAAATTTTTGGTGCCTCAAAATTGGATCTAATTAACATGTTTTTTTATTGGTTTATGAATATGAATTTTTCAAGGTATATGCGTGAGACATAATCTACGAATTAATCTAGTTCTTAATCTATTTCTTTTCAAAGATCCCAAAGATATAAGGCTCCCATTTTATAATACCTCGGGAGCTAATGAAACTATTTTAGTAAAATTGAATTGTCTCAATTCGCGGGGGATTGCACCAAAAATTCGAGTTCCTTTTGGATTTCCTTCTTGATCAATCACAACTGCAGCATTGTCATCATATCGTATTATCATACCGCTGTCACGTTTAAGTTCTTTACAGGTACGAACAATTACAGCTCTTACTACTTCTGATTTTTCTAGGGGCATGTTTGGTACTGCTTCTTTGATCACAGCAACAATAACGTCACCAATATGAGCATATCGGCGATTACTAGCTCCTAGGATTCGAATACACATCAATTTTCGAGCCCCGCTGTTATCCGCTACATTTAAATGGGTCTGAGGTTGAATCATATGAAGTTTTGAGTCTATTCTTCCACTGCAAAGGATGAAGAAAATAAAAGAAATATTGTTTGTCAAAAAAAAGAAACCCGCGGTTTTCTTTCATTCCCAAGACTCATTTGTGTTGGTTCTAAATTTTTATCCCGAAATAATAAATTGAGTTTGTATAGGCATTTTTGATGCTGCTATTAAAATCGCCCTTCTAGCTATATTTTCAGTTACTCCGCCCATTTCATATAGTATTCGCCCCGGTTTAACAACAGCTACCCAATATTCAGGGGATCCTTTCCCCGAGCCCATACGTGTTTCGGCGGGTCTTATTGTAACTGGTTTGTCTGGAAATATACGGACCCATATTTTTCCACCACGGCGTGCATTTCGTGTCATTGCTCGTCGACCCGCTTCGATTTGTCTAGATGTGATCCAAGCAGGCTCAAGCGCCTGAAGAGCATATTTACCGAAACAAATATGATTACCTCGATAAGATATTCCCTTCATTCGTCCTCTATGTTGTTTACGGAATCTAGTTCTTTTTGGGTTATAATTGATGGTTGTTTCGGAAGTCCATCTCTACTACAGAACTGGACGTGAGAGTTTCTTCTCATCCAGCTCCTCGCGAATAAAAGGATTCAAAATGGACTTGCAATTAATTTGCATAGATATTAGAACATTTTTAGAAAAATTGGATAAAAAATCGTTTTTTTTTTTTTGGAACGTCCTATTAAATCTTTATTTTCTTTTGTCTTTTATCCAGGTTTACCATACCAATTCAAATTCAAAAAAAAATTATCGCGGGCGAATGTTGACTCTTGCAATCTCTATTTCAGTCCTAGCACTTGTTCGTCATTTCTCCGAATAGATGAATTGATTTCCGGTTCATTTCGCCATCCCAACGAGTGAATCATTAAGATTCATTTGTTGAATACAATCTTTTGCATTCACAGGTTCCTTCGTCCCCACCACTTCGTACTAAATGGTTAGGTCAGAATTTTACAACGAAGCTTCTAATCCAATTTATCCTTGAGTCAATCTTCTTAGTCTTTATTGGCTCGAAGCTCTTGAGTTTTTTCTTCTATAATCTATAAGAAGGATTCATTTACTATTTCATTATGGATGAATCAATTAGTATTGATGCTTTATTACACTGTTATGAGAGGACTCATAGACCTTACATATTGGAATTCTATATCATTGATATTTTTTTCTTTCTTTCTCTCACCCTTCCATTTATCCACACTCTTGTTCTGTATTTTGTTTTAAACTTAGAATTCATTAAAGTTTAATTGTAAAAAAATGTCAGTTGCTACAAAGATATGACCGATTTGGCATATCTTGACAGGTTCTTTAGATCCAGATAATATGAAGCGATGGGTTGGTTTTCATACTACTGGGCCGGTCTTTTTTTAATCCCAACCCCCTAAAACCAACGAGTCACACACTAAGCATAGCAATTATATCAAAACAAAAGGTCAATCTAATTTTTATTCAACCCTATAGAATTAAAGAATTCGGAATTTGTTTGATTGGCCAGAAAACGAATGAATGAGTTTCCCCCTTTTTGTTCTATCGACGGAAAAACAATGAAAGTTTTGTTATTCCTCTCCCTTGTCTATAAAAATCCAAATTTTGATGCCTAATACCCCATAGATAGTCCGAACTGTATAGGAACAATAATCAATTTTAGCGCGAATGGTTTGTAGGGGAACCCGACCTTCTCTGATCCATTCGACACGTGCAATTTCTTTTCCGTCGATACGCCCTGCAATTTGTACTTGAATTCCTTTTGTATCTGCTTGTTCAGTCAATTCAATAGCCTTTTTCATTGCTTTTCGAAATGAAACTCTATTCTTTAATTGCCCGGCTATAAATTCTGCAAGAATATTAGGATTTCCATAAGGTTTTGCAATTCTTGTGATAGCAATGTTAAGTTTTCGGTTCACATAATGAAATTCGTTTTGTAGATTCATCTGTAATTCTTCGATTCCTCGCGGTCTACTTTCGATTAATAACTTCGGGAACCCCATAAAGATTATGACCTGGATCAAATCGATTCTTTTTTGAATCTCTATGCGGGCAATTCCCTCGGCACCGGAGGATATTCTCATATGCTTTTGAACATAATTTTTGATAAAATCTCTTATTTTTTGATCTTCTTGTAGACCCTCAGAATAATTTTTTGGTTGTGCAAACCAAAGGGAATGATGGCTTTGGGTTGTACCAAGTCGGAAACCAAGTGGATTTATTTTTTGTCCCATACTACCTCACTATTATACGCATCATCATATACCATAGTTGTCTTTTTCCATCTAGGGTTTTTTAACGAATAGAAAGATATCTCTTCATATTCATCTAAAGATCTATCTTGCACTACAATAGTTATATGACAGGTAGCTTTTTTTATCGCATAACTACGTCCTCGAGCCCGTGGTTTTAATTTCTTCGCGGCAGTACCCTCGTTAACCTCAGCTTTACGAATTACTAAATTGGCCTCGTCGGAACCCATATTGAAACTAGCATTTGCTGCTGCAGAATAAACCAATTTGAAAATGGGATAACATGCTTTATAGGGCATGAGTTC